AGCGTAGTTCAATGGTAAAACATCTCCTTGCCAAGGAGAAGATACGGGTTCGATTCCCGCCGCTCGCCAGCTTAATTTAGTAAGGTACTATGATAAAAAATTTAGTCTAGTTGACTACTTAACTACTTATATTAAATATTAAATTAAGTAGGTGTTAGTCTAATACCGTATCCCTTACTATCTTACCCTTCCTTTGCACCCCACTCAAAAAAAAGGGGGCTCCGGCGGCGGGAATCGAACTCGCCAACAGGACTCCCTAAATCAGGGATTCACCGAGACGAACAACTGGCAAACTGCTTTTAAAGGGAAGGGAGGTAGACTGTGCCTTTCTTTCATTTCATTTTTCTTTTCTGCAGGGTAGGAAGGAGCCTTGAGAGTTCTTCTTGTAGGGGCAAGTGACTTTGTAAACTGCTCAATTTGGCCCTCTAGGGCCGGGAACTAATGAATAAAAAAGGGTTGGATACCGCCCAGCCCTCTACCATATCCATACAAATAGAATAGTCCTTTTATACAGACAGCTAAGTGCGGAGACGGGAATCGAACCCGTGACCTCAAGGTTATGAGCCTCGTGAGCTACCAAACTGCTCTACTCCGCTCTGGAGGGCCGGAAACTGGTGGACGAAAAAGGTTGAATACAGGCCTCTACCATGTCTAGACAAATAGAATAGTCCTTTTATACAGAATGGAGCGGGTAGCGGGAATCGAACCCGCATCGTTAGCTTGGAAGGCTAGGGGTTATAGTCGACGTTGGTTGATTATTTTTAACGTCTCTAATTCAAAACCGAACATGAAATTTGGATTTCATTCGGCTCCTTTATGGATATTCTCACCACTTAACATCTATGTCAGCTTTTCTATCTGAATGGAACCAAAGCTCTCCGCTTTCTAGATGATCCCTATAGAGTAGGAAATAGAAATTCTACTAAATCTATCTAATCTACTTACTTCGTTCCCTAATTTTATTCAAGAGATCCTGAGGAAAAGAATTGGGTTTCCACCGAGCTGAAACAATATGCTGATGGTTCTAGTAAACCAAAACTACCGTTTTTTAGCTATTTGGCTTCCATTTCCTTTTTTAACAAAAGAAGATTTAGTTACGATTGGAAATAAACTTTTTTGTATCTTCATCCATAGATCCTTTACTCATATTTAAAAAATGGGAATACTTAATCCAATGCAAAATTATGCTTCGCGACTCTGTACTCATAATCCAATTTGTATTTTGGATGCAATTTCCATTAGTCTTTGGATACAAATCGCGAGAATGTATATTCTTCCTCAATATGCTATTGAGAGGAAAAGGATTAAATCCTTTATAAGAACTAAAGTTTTCATCGGAATATAAAAAACTTAAGGACACCTTAAGTATATCATTTCAAATTCAGTTATTAATAGAACGAATCACACTTTTACCACTAAACTATACCCGCTACATGTAGATTATGATACCAACGCTACCCTTTGTCAAGGGTAGCCATTCGAGAAGGAGGCTAATTCCCCCTTATTGAATCAAATGGAGAAGGTTCATGACAGTGAGCGATTGGTACTTCGATCGCGGGCCTTTATTTTAGGGTTTAGATAGCCTCTCTGGTCTGTAAAATACATATCTTCTTACCATCCCAATAGCGTATGAACCTAATGTATGCATTTCGATTAGGGTCGTATTCTTATTCTATGGTTACGACTACAATGATCATTATTTGCTTTGCGAGGACGTAAGTGTGCCAGACTGCTGTAAGGAATAGTTTGATTATTCCTACAATATACACTAGGAGATATAGGGGGCAGCACTGCCCCCTTAAATCCCTTTCTTCCTTTTCCTTTTTGTTCAATTCTGAACAAAGAAATTGGGGAAGATGTTTTCTTCCCCCACTTATCATGAAGTCCGAGCCCTAGAGAAAGAGTGAGATGAATTTCAAAAATTCATCATAGACTTTCCCTATGGCTTGAGAGAAGCAAGAAACAAAGAGTCGTAACTTAAAGAGAAAGGCGGACAGGACCCGACGGATTTACCTGATTACGTCAGGTAAATCCTTACCTGAGAAATTTTGGTCAGGATTTACCTGATGTAAAGAAGATCCTAAATGTCTCTGGTTAGTCGATCCTCTCCATTTACTAATTTCCTCCCCTCTTTTCCACTCAATTCTAGTTTATTAGATTCTTGTTTAAAAGAATCAAAGAAGATGAATAGAACTAAGAACACATAAAAAAAGCATAGAGGACCAAGACCATTACCAAATGTTCCTCTCAAGAATCATATTGGGTATCTGTTCCCTTCCTTTTCCCGCTAGGATCGGAAATCTTATATTTTTCATATCCATATACCATCGAACCCTTAGGGTTCCAGAACCCTCCTTTTTTCCTAGTCTTCGGAAACAGAAAACCCATAGCCGGGAGGAGTTAGGTATGTAGGGTATGGTTTATTATTTTTTGTTGGGCAGGCAGTAGAATAATTTTTATACTCTGCAATATAAATTCTACTGCCCACTTTTTACAAGCAAATTGTTGCTAAAACTCTAACATAGTTTGTTCAAAATGCACCAACTAGAATCCTTGGAGAATATTCAAGTACCCCCTTTCCAAGGGGTACCTGTTAAAAATCGCTTCAACAAATCCGTCCAAAACTTTTTAAGAAAAATGGAAAAGTTTTGAACTCGAAGGTTTTTCCAAGAGATGCCTGTTAAAAATAGTTGCAATCTCGCACCAAAACAGATAAGAAGTATCTCACTGAAAATTACTACCCAGCCATATGGGTATATGAGGAGCGCGAATTCCTTTATACCCCACCCAATTAGAATTATAGGAAATAAAACATAAATGGAGAAAATTCTCACCATAAGATCAGCCAATAGGAGGAAAAAGTCCCTAATTCTGCAGAACGTTCTGAGCACGTGAAAAGTCAATAGCCTAAAGATAAAAAAGAAAAAGTCTACCATTTTTTTGACAGCAGCTCTTATTGCCCCTTTGGCCTTTTTTTTGGCCTTTTGTATTATCCGATTCAACTTCAACAATTGATTCATATTTGTTCACCTCCTATAAACAATTGATTCATATTTGTTCACCTCCTATAAACAATCTAACTTCCGTGCTTTGGTTTAGTGAGTCGTCCGAGATCGTGTTTACATACCTATGAACTTACCCTCTTCAAGTATATTAGATACTACTATACTCATAATTTTTTAGTGTGTCAACCCTCTCTTCACGTATTTTATTATACGTATTTTTTTATATAATAAAATAAAAAAAAACCTCTACTTTGTGCAAGTGATAAGAGAGAATATGAAAGATTTTCTTATTTTTCTTGATTTTCTCAAGATTTTGAACCTTGCCATGAATAAACTTCTATATCTCGATCTCGATATATACATATATAATCTCTACATATATCTCTATATGTACATATATTATGTACATTATGCAGTAGACCTATAATGGGAAATCAAAGTGGCTAATTTTGGAATTGAATAAAAAGCCCTTTTAACTCAGTGGTAGAGTAATGCCATGGTAAGGCATAAGTCATCGGTTCAAATCCGATAAAGGGCTTTTTAATTTGGTGGTAGAGTAATGCCATGGTAAGACGTAAGTCATCGGTTCGAATCCGATAAAGTACTTTTCTACTAAATTTATTATTTATTCACCTTTTTTTCTTTGTTTTTGAAAATTTCTCTATTTTTTTCTTGAATTTTATGACTTAGTGTGGGATGCATGCATTTTTGGTCTGAACACTAAATGAAGCACGGAGTGTAAATTGCAAAAAAGAAATCAAATTGGACTCTTTTTCCTGTTAGATCAATCAAAACACTACCTGTACTGAACTAATCTAGAATCCCTTTTATTAATCTATTCTTATTCTATACCCTTTAAATGAATTTCCCTAAAAAGTAGGAGATGATCCGTGAATTAACCTAACCATCAACTAAAAAAAAAATCCTAAGAAAGCATAACAGAAAAGTAGGAAAGACTCTTTGCTTTGGATCTAGTTATACTCTTCGAGTATATTGACAATTCTAAAAAACTGCTCATACTATCATTATAGTATAATGACGAGCGGTTGTATATGGCCCTATCGTTTAGTGATGCCCCTATCGTCTAGTGGTTCAGGACATCTCTCTTTCAAGGAGGCAGCGGGGATTCGACTTCCCCTGGGGGTAGGGAGTATTATGAAAGGAGGTTAATCATAGATTATCAAAAACCCTAGAATAAATTCTTCCTGGGTCGATGCCCGAGCGGTTAATGGGGACGGACTGTAAATTCGTTGACGATATGTCTACGCTGGTTCAAATCCAGCTCGGCCCAAAAATCTAGGGCTTCGTGAATATGAACTAAATCCATTTTTTTTCTTCCATAAAAAAAAATGTCTGATCCATAGAAATAAAGGATAAAGAGAAAGGGGGAAATTTCTTTCTAATCCATATTTCTCTCATTCCTTTTTTACAAACAAAAGAGTTTTTCTTATTGAAAGGTGGATTATCATCCATTTTAAGCGATAAAAAATCGCGACATACTAGTTATGTCACTCTCACTATACCCACATACGATATATGGGTATGTAGTATATGATTCGTCTATTTCTTAGAGTACGACAGACGAATCGAATCTTCTTATGGTTCTATTTAAAAATAGGTATAGGTATGCCATACACCCCGCGGGGATTGTAGTTCAATTGGTCAGAGCACCGCCCTGTCAAGGCGGAAGCTGCGGGTTCGAGCCCCGTCAGTCCCGAGCTAGGGTTCAATGAATGGGTAAATTCATCTTTCCTTTTTCCATAAAAAATTTCCATCAAAAAAAGGGGGCAGGAGACAAGATCAAATACCTATGGGGCATCCTTACTTCACTTTTTTGATTTCGCATTTTTCATTAAAGAGGGAGGGAAGGCCTATAGGAATTTCTTTTTTCACTACTCCCGGTTGATAAAGAAAGACATACATATCATACGTGGATTAGTATAATTTAGGATATTACTCTATCCTTATGATGATACCATCCTCATCTTAACTTCCTATTCGACTCTTATGGATTATGGAATAGAGTACCGGTATTTTATCGGAATCCATACATAAATTGTATTCGTTTATTCTTAGACAGTGAATTTAATATAATTAGTACTTTTTGGGTTAAACCAGGCCCCTTCCATTTTGTAGTTCCAACTTTGTTTGTGTATGTTCAATGACTAATTGGAAAGAATCTATCTCATTCTCATTCCATTTGCGGACTCCTTTTTTATGGATCCGCTCTCATCTTTAGACCCAAAAAGTGGATATTGATAGTAACCTAATAAAATAAAAGAAAAACCAAGCAAAGCAAACGCCCTTTTTCCTAAATTTAAAATATTCGATTTTTTTTATTTAAGCCCTCTTTTCTCCATCTCACTTCTACTTCTACTGCTTATTTGTATGTCTATGTGACCCATAGAAAGTCGGTCATATAATACATACATACATAATTGTATGTATAACTATAAGAAAAAGGAAGGGAAATTGGATAAGATAAGAAAGATCGTGGGTTATAGATATAGAAAAGAAAAAGTAGAAAAGGATGAAAAAAAGAGAGAATTCCTAATCCAATCAAAAAACCAATTTTGGTCTTAGTATGGATAAGGGATCTTCCTATGTTATACTATTCCACTCTCAACCATGAATTGATTTGATAGATCCGATATTCATAATATTGAATTGATTCAGTATTATCAGAATGCAAGTCCTCCCCTTGAATTTACAGGATACCCCTTTTTCCTCTCCATGGGATTACATCCCGAGTTATTGCGAAAAAAAAAGAGGTTATGGAAGTCAATATTCTCGCATTTATTGCTACTGCACTGTTCATTCTAGTTCCTACTGCCTTTTTACTTATTATTTATGTAAAAACAGTCAGCCAAAATGATTAATTGGAATTCCAATTAATCATTGAAGAAATGAAAAAGGGATTAAATAAAATAAAAATCCAAGTCTTAAATGAAAGGATCTGGTTGGAATCATAAAGTGTGGTAGAAAGAACTACATATAGTTTTTTCTACCACACTTTAGAGTCTTTCTATTATATTATCTTGAATCTACATAGAATAGATTAGTAGATTGAAATAGTAGTCTAATTCAATTTCTTTTTTCACTGCATCCACTTAATTTCAATCAAGTCAAAATAAAAAAATCGAAGACAATTCTTCACGAAAGAATCCATGGAGGGAGAGAAAAATAATATGAGAATAGACTATAGTAAAAGAAAAAAAGTAAAAGTCAAAATCAGCGAATCTTTCATGCTTAAACATGCGGCGAGATGCTTCAAAAGAGCATAAAAATTTTTCTAAGAATAAGAAAAGAGTATAAAACAAATGGAAAGTGTGCGATATGTTGTGAATAGCTCCGTGGAAGAAAGTCTAATTTTCTTATGTATAGAACTTTTTTAACCATTCGTCACTTCTAGTAGAAATTATGAATTGCTGTAATCGCTCTTTCTATTCCTATAGAGTAGAATAGAACGACTCCTTCTTACAAGAGTTTCTTACAGGAGTGAAACAAAACTAAAGAAAGAAAGAATAAAGTTTGGCAAAATGATTAATGCAAAAGGATCAATTAAAGAAAAGAGTTGATACAACAATTCGACTACTCAATCAATTAGTAGTATCCCTAGAGTCCACTCCTCCCCCATACTACTAGTGAAAGAGAAAATGTAAAGACTACCATTAAAGCAGCCCAAGCGAGACTTACTATATCCATGTAAATTATGTCTCCTATTTCTATGAAGAAATTATTCTACTATTGATCAATAATCATAGTGGAATCAAGGGTACAGAGTCAAAAAGGGATTCTGCCCTAAGGCTATGGATGAATCAGTTCAAGGAATTTACTCCTAACAAATTCTTATAGGATTTCTGGTAGAATTGGAGAGCATTAAGTATAAATACGATACATAGCCCTTTTCCTTAAAAAAGAGTACGGGGATGATGTCCTGAATGGAAGACGCGGGAATAGAAAGATTTTTTCTTCCTTTTGTTACCTTTTTTTTATAAGCAAAGGACGTCAGAATATACCATAAAATTAGGATAGATAAATATTTATTGGATACCTACCTTGCCTATGTTTATTTTTAACCTAAACCCTACAGCCCCGCTTTCTATCATTCTATGAAAGAATGAGGAGACTTTATCCACAACTCCGAAATTGATTTTTGATCAGCCTATTCAATCTGATTCTCGACGGAATCAGTAGCCCTTACTTTAGTGTATGTAGGTAGCATAAGATGTACGATAAATAAAATGTATAATAATTAGGAAGTCTTGATATTCCTTCGTGGAGTCCCTTCTTCAATCTTAGATTGAAAAAAAAAGAATGCCACTTAGGAGCCCTTTGAATATCAAGATTTCTGACATCTTAGCCTCGTAGTTTTAAATTCTCGAATCGAATCAATTAAGAATCAATTCAAATTAATAAAAGAATAAGTAAACGCTACCTCATCCCTATTGGTAGCCGATTGGGCCACTACCGACAAAACAAACCCTAATAGAACTATGGATTCTCAAAATCCAGTATCGCCAGGCCTAGTTATTCTCTTGCCCCAGCTTATGCGGGGTACGAATTTGTCGAGTTCGATCAGTACTATAAGCCTAAGTATTTTATTGATCAGGCGGCACCCAGATTTGAACTGGGGATAAAGGATTTGCAGTCCCCTGCCTTACCGCTTGGCCATGCCGCCAAAAAATCCGATCTAAAATCGAGAAAAGAGCAAGTATTCATCCACGTTTTCTTACTAAAACCCCCTTTCTTTTATCTTGAATCTAATTCTACTTACTTTTTTCCAATATTTTTCCAAAAATCTATTCCTGCTTTTTTTGGATCCAGTTTCGATTATTCTCCTCCATGGATTCTATCTTAAAACACACATTGCTAACACTTAAAACACACATTGCTAACACTAGAAAACTTCCCTTTTCTTTCTATTGAGATGAAAAAGGAGAAAAAGTGGATTTCCAGTCACAGGCTGCAAAATTCAGAACAAATTGGAACCATTAACTAGAATTCTCCTTTTTTTTGAATTGCAGTAGTGAACGACTCTTAAATCAGTATTCTCTCCCCCCCTTCCTTTTAATGGCATAATAAAATAGAATGGGTTTATGCCTAATCCGTGTATAGGTAAACTCCAGGTCCGAACAGCATTATTATCCATAACAGCATTATTATCCATGGATCCCCCTTATGTACATATCTCTATGGGGAATCGTGCTTTAATTTTTCATTGCATTAAATATCTTGAATAAAAAAAGGAAATTTGCTCTGATATAGAGTATGACCTGACCATCTTGGCCCACCCAAGTGAAATTACGATAAAAGCAGGGATATGTGGAGAGGTGGATAACTAGATTGGCATGTACTTAAAAAAAGGACTTACTTTATTTTAGGATTCTACAATGAAATCCTATATTTTCTAGCAATTCTACTACTACGAAACAAAAAAGAACCCTCAAATTCTTTTTTGAAATTAAACTAAGCGTGCTATTCTAAATCGAACTAAAGTCAAACTTTCTAGTGCTTATAAATTATTATATTATGGCTTTATCCCATTCATAGAAAGGAGATAAAATGAGAAATCTTTGCCATCCAATCTGATTAGAATATCATTAAGTGGCAGAATTTTTTTCTAGGAATGTTTTATCAATTCATTTTCATTCGATTTGTACCCCTGGCAAATTCGAACTTTCCTCGAAATTGTCTCTATTCATATGTAATTGTCTCTATTCATATGTATGAAATACATATATGAAATACGTATGTGGAGTTCCCTAGAATTTCATGTGATTCAGTAAACAGAATATAGATTCCATGATTGCTAGATCGATCCATAGGGATTGATGAAGAGTGAGCTGATAATGGAATTTTTCTTCGATAAAAAGGAAACTTAAGATGCTCCGGAATGGAAATGAGGGAATGTCCACAATACCCGGATTTAGTCAGATCCAATTCGAGGGATTTTTTAGGTTCATTAATCAAGGCTTGGCAGAAGAACTTGAGAAGTTTCCAACAATTAAAGATCCAGATCACGAAATTGCATTTCAATTATTTGCGAAAGGATATCAATTGCTAGAACCCTCAATAAAAGAAAGGGATGCTGTGTATGAATCACTCACCTATTCTTCCGAATTATATGTATCTGCGAGATTAATTTTTGGTTTCGATGTGCAAAAGCAAACCATTTCTATTGGAAACATTCCTATAATGAATTCCTTAGGAACCTTTATAATAAATGGAATATACCGAATTGTGATCAATCAAATATTGCTAAGTCCTGGTATTTACTACCGCTCGGAATTAGACCATAAGGGAATTTCTATCTACACCGGGACTATAATATCAGATTGGGGAGGAAGATCGGAATTAGCAATTGATAAAAAAGAAAGGATATGGGCTCGCGTAAGTAGAAAACAAAAGATATCTATTCTAGTTCTATCATCAGCTATGGGTTCGAATCTAAGAGAAATTCTAGATAATGTTTCCTACCCTGAAATTCTCTTGTCTTTCCCGAATGCTAAGGAGAAGAAGAGGATTGAGTCAAAAGAAAAAGCTATTTTGGAGTTTTATCAACAATTTGCTTGTGTAGGTGGGGACCTGGTATTTTCGGAGTCCTTATGTGAGGAATTACAAAAGAAATTTTTTCAACAAAAATGTGAATTAGGAAGGATTGGTCGACGAAATATGAATCGGAGACTGAATCTTGATATACCTCAGAACAATACATTCTTGTTACCACGAGATGTATTGGCCGCTACGGATCATTTGATTGGAATGAAATTTGGAACGGGTATACTTGACGATGACGATATGAATCACTTGAAAAATAAACGTATTCGTTCGGTTGCGGATCTGTTACAAGATCAATTCGGACTGGCTCTTGATCGTTTACAACATGCGGTTCAAAAAACTATCCGTAGAGTATTCATACGTCAATCGAAACCGACTCCACAAACTTTGGTAACTCCAACTTCAACTTCGATTTTATTAATAACTACTTATGAGACCTTTTTTGGCACATACCCCTTATCTCAAGTTTTTGATCAAACTAATCCATTGACACAAACTGTTCATGGGCGAAAAGTGAGTTGTTTGGGTCCTGGAGGATTGACGGGGAGGACTGCAAGTTTTCGGAGCCGAGATATTCATCCGAGTCACTATGGGCGTATTTGTCCAATTGACACGTCCGAAGGAATCAATGTTGGACTTACTGGATCCTTAGCTATTCATGCGAGAATTGATCACTGGTGGGGATCCATAGAGAGTCCATTTTATGAAATATCTGAGAAAGCAAAAGAAAAAAAAGAGAAACAGGTGGTTTATTTATCACCAAATAGAGATGAATATTATATGATAGCAGCAGGAAATTCTTTGTCTTTGAATCAGGGTATTCAGGAAGAACAGGTTGTTCCAGCTAGATACCGTCAAGAATTCCTGACTATTGCATGGGAACAGATTCATGTTAGAAGTATTTTTCCTTTCCAATATTTTTCTATTGGAGGTTCTCTCATTCCTTTTATTGAGCATAATGATGCGAATCGGGCTTTAATGAGTTCTAATATGCAGCGCCAAGCAGTTCCGCTTTCTCGGTCCGAGAAGTGCATTGTTGGAACTGGATTGGAACGCCAAACAGCTCTAGATTCGAGGGTTTCCGTTATAGCCGAACGCGAGGGAAAGATCATTTCTACTGATAGTCACAAGATCCTTTTATCAAGTAGTGGGAAGACTATAAGTATTCCTTTAGTTACCCATCGGCGCTCTAACAAAAATACTTGTATGCACCAAAAACCTCGGGTTCCATGGGGTAAATCCATTAAAAAAGGACAAATTTTAGCAGAGGGAGCTGCTACAGTTGGTGGGGAACTTGCTTTAGGAAAAAACGTATTAGTAGCTTATATGCCATGGGAAGGTTACAATTTTGAAGACGCAGTACTAATTAGCGAACGTTTGGTATATGAGGATATTTATACTTCTTTTCACATCCGAAAATATGAAATTCAGACGGATACGACAAGCCAAGGCTCCGCTGAAAAAATCACTAAAGAAATACCACATCTAGAAGAACATTTACTCCGCAATTTGGACAGAAATGGAGTTGTTAGGTTGGGATCCTGGGTAGAAACTGGCGATATTTTAGTAGGTAAATTAACGCCTCAGATAGCGAGCGAATCGTCGTATATCGCGGAAGCTGGATTATTACGGGCCATATTTGGTCTTGAGGTATCCACTTCAAAAGAAACTTCTCTCAAACTACCTATAGGTGGAAGAGGGCGCGTTATCGATGTGAAATGGATCCAGAGGGACCCCCTAGACATAATGGTTCGTGTATATATTTTACAGAAACGTGAAATCAAAGTTGGGGATAAAGTAGCCGGAAGACACGGGAATAAGGGGATCATTTCCAAAATTTTGCCTAGGCAAGATATGCCCTATTTGCAAGATGGAACACCTGTTGATATGGTCTTCAATCCCTTAGGAGTACCCTCACGAATGAATGTGGGACAAATATTTGAAAGCTCGCTCGGATTAGCAGGGGATCTGCTAAAGAAACATTATAGAATAGCACCCTTTGATGAGAGATATGAGCAAGAGGCTTCAAGAAAACTTGTGTTTTCAGAATTATATGAAGCCAGTAAACAAACAAAAAATCCATGGGTATTTGAACCCGAGTACCCGGGAAAAAGTAGAATATTTGATGGAAGAACAGGAGACCCCTTCGAACAACCTGTTCTAATAGGGAAGTCCTATATCTTAAAATTAATTCATCAAGTTGATGAGAAAATCCATGGACGTTCTACTGGGCCCTACTCACTTGTTACACAACAACCCGTTAGAGGAAGAGCCAAGCAAGGGGGACAACGAGTAGGAGAAATGGAAGTTTGGGCTTTAGAAGGATTTGGTGTTGCTCATATTTTACAAGAGATACTTACTTATAAATCTGATCATCTTATAGCTCGCCAAGGAATACTTAATGCTACGATCTGGGGAAAAAGAGTACCTAATCACGAGGATCCTCCAGAATCTTTTCGAGTGCTCGTTCGAGAACTACGATCTTTGGCTCTAGAACTGAATCATTTCCTTGTATCTGAGAAGAACTTCCAGGTTAATAGGGAGGAAGTTTGATCGGAATAAATATAAATTCTTTTCTTATTTCTATTTTATGATTGACCAATATAAACATCAACAACTCCAAATTGGACTCGTTTCCCCTCAACAAATAAAGGCTTGGGCTAACAAAAACCTACCTAATGGGGAAGTCGTTGGCGAAGTCACAAGGCCCTCTACTTTTCATTATAAAACCGATAAACCAGAAAAAGATGGATTGTTTTGCGAAAGAATCTTTGGACCCATAAAAAGCAGAATTTGTGCTTGTGGAAATTCTCGAGCGAGCGTAGCTGAAAACGAAGACGAAAGATTTTGCCAAAAATGCGGGGTAGAATTTGTTGATTCTCGGATACGAAGATATCAAATGGGATACATCAAACTCGCATGTCCCGTGACTCATGTGTGGTATTTGAAAGGTCTTCCTAGTTATATCGCGAACCTTTTAGATAAACCCCTTAAGAAATTGGAGGGCCTAGTATACGGCGATTTCTCTTTTGCTAGGCCCAGCGCTAAAAAACCCACTTTCTTACGATTACGAGGTTTATTCGAAGATGAAATTTCATCCTGTAACCACAGCATTTCTCCCTTTTTTTCTACCCCAGGCTTTGCAACATTTCGAAATCGGGAAATTGCGACAGGAGCAGGTGCTATTAGAGAACAATTAGCAGATTTGGATTTGCGAATTATTATAGAGAATTCCTTGGTCGAATGGAAGGAATTAGAAGACGAGGGGTATAGTGGAGATGAATGGGAAGATAGAAAAAGACGAATAAGAAAAGTTTTTTTGATTAGACGCATGCAATTGGCGAAACATTTTATTCAAACAAATGTAGAACCAGAATGGATGGTTTTGTGCTTATTACCGGTTCTTCCTCCCGAATTGAGACCCATTGTTTATAGGTCTGGGGATAAAGTAGTGACTTCGGATATTAATGAACTTTATAAGAGAGTTATCCGTCGGAACAACAACCTTGCCTATCTATTAAAAAGAAGTGAATTAGCGCCAGCAGATTTAGTAATGTGCCAGGAAAAGTTGGTACAAGAAGCCGTGGATACACTTCTTGATAGTGGGTCCCGCGGGCAACCAACGAGGGATGGTCACAATAAAGTATACAAATCACTTTCAGATGTAATTGAAGGTAAAGAGGGAAGGTTTCGCGAGACTCTGCTTGGGAAGCGGGTCGATTACTCGGGGCGTTCTGTCATTGTTGTGGGTCCTTCACTTTCATTACATCAATGTGGATTACCTCTAGAGATAGCAATAAAGCTTTTTCAGCTATTTGTAATTCGCGATTTAATCACGAAACGCGCTACTTCTAATGTCAGGATTGCTAAAAGGAAAATTTGGGAAAAGGAACCCATTGTATGGGAAATACTTCAAGAAGTTATGCGGGGACATCCTGTACTGTTGAATAGAGCACCTACCCTGCATAGATTAGGCATACAGGCCTTCCAACCCACTTTAGTAGAGGGGCGTACTATTTGTTTACACCCATTAGTGTGTAAGGGTTTCAATGCGGACTTTGATGGGGATCAAATGGCTGTTCATCTACCTTTATCCTTGGAAGCTCAGGCGGAAGCCCGTTTACTTATGTTTTCTCATATGAATCTCCTATCTCCTGCTATTGGAGATCCTATTTGCGTACCGACCCAAGACATGCTTATAGGACTTTATGTATTAACGATTGGAAACCGTCGGGGTATTTGTGCAAATAGATATAATAGTTGCGGAAACTATCCAAATAAAAAAGTAAGTTACAATAATAATAATTATAAGTATACGAAAGATAAAGAACCCCATTTTTCTAGTTCCTATGATGCACTGGGAGCTTATAGACAGAAACGAATCAGTTTAGACAGTCCCTTGTGGCTCCGATGGAAACTAGATCAACGCGTCATTGGGTCAAGAGAAGTTCCGATTGAAGTTCAATATGAATCTTTGGGGACTTATCATGAGATTTATGCCCACTATCTAATAGTGGGAAATAGAAAAAAAGAAATCCGTTCTATATACATTCGAAGCACTCTTGGTCATATTTCTTTTTATAGAGAAATAGAGGAAGCCATACAAGGATTTAGTCAGGCCTATTCATACACTATCTAAACAAGGAAGTTAGATTCGGCGATGCCCCTTTCGGGGGGCATTCCGATTTCGCTAGTATCATCATTTTTGCCGCGCGAATCCAGATTGAGATTAAGGAAAGGAAGTTAATTAAATTTTCGAATCACTGACTCAGGCCCATTGTCGAATCCTACTCAGCAATTGTCGAATCCTACTCAGCCGAAAAAGGGGGTACTTATGTATGGCGGAACGGGCCAATCTGGTCTTTCATAATAAAGAGATAGACGGAACTGCTATGAAACGACTTATTAGCAGATTAATAGATCATTTCGGAATGGGATATACATCCCATATACTGGATCAAATAAAGACTCTGGGCTTTCATCAAGCCACTACTACATCGATTTCATTAGGAATCGAGGATCTTTTAACAATACCCTCTAAGGGATGGTTAGTCCAAGACGCGGAACAACAGAGTTTTCTTTTGGAGAAACACTATTATTATGGGGCTGTACACGCGGTAGAAAAATTACGCCAATCCGTTGAGATATGGTATGCTACAAGTGAATATTTGAAACAAGAAATGAATTCGAATTTTCGGATAACGGATCCTTCTAATCCAGTCTATCTAATGTCTTTTTCAGGAGCTAGAGGAAATGCATCTCAAGTACACCAATTAGTAGGTATGAGAGGATTAATGGCGGATCCTCAAGGACAAATGATTGATTTACCTATTCAAAGCAATTTACGCGAGGGACTTTCTTTGACAGAATATATAATTTCCTGCTACGGAGCCCGTAAAGGGGTTGTAGATACTGCTGTACGAACAGCGGATGCTGGATATCTTACACGTAGACTTGTTGAAGTAGTTCAACATATTATTGTGCGTAGAAGAGATTGTGGTACTATCCGAGGTATTTCTGTGAGTCCTCAAAATGGGATGACGGAAAAACTTTTTGTCCAAACACTAATTGGTCGTGTATTAGCAGACGATATATATATCGGTTCACGATGCATTGCCGCTCGAAATCAAGATATTGGAATTGGATTAGTCAATCGATTCATAACTGCCTTTCGAGCACAACCATTTCGAGCACAACCAATATATATTAGAACCCCCTTTACTTGCCGGAGCACATCTTGGATCTGTCAATTATGTTATGGTCGGAGTCCCACTCATGGCGATCTGGTCGAATTAGGGGAAGCCGTAGGTATTATTGCGGGTCAATCAATTGGGGAGCCAGGGACTCAACTAACATTAAGAACTTTTCATACTGGTGGAGTATTCACAGGGGGTACTGCCGACCTTGTACGATCCCCTTCGAATGGAAAAATCCAATTCAATGAGGATTTGGTTCACCCCACACGTACCCGTCATGGGCAGCCTGCTTTTCTATGTTATATAGACTTGCATGTAACTATTCAGAGTCAGGATATTCTATATAGTGTGAATATTCCCTCAAAAAGCTTGATTCTAGTGCAAAATGATCAATATGTAGAATCCGAACAAGTAATTGCGGAGATTCGTGCCGGAACGTCCACTTTGCATTTTAAAGAAAGGGTACAAAAGCATATTTATTCCGAATCAGACGGGGAAATGCACTGGAGTACTGATGTTTACCATGCGCCCGAATATCAATATGGTAATCTTCGTCGATTACCAAAAACAAGCCATTTATGGATATTGTCAGTAAGTATGTGCAGATCCAGTATAGCGTCTTTTTCGCTCCACAAGGATCAAGATCAAATGAATACTTATTCTTTTTCTGTTGACGGAAGATATATCTTTGACCTCTCAATGGCTAATGATCAAGTAAGACATAGACTGTTGGATACTTTTGGTAAAAAAGATAGGGAAATTCTTGATTATTCAACGCCGGATAGAATCATGTCCAACGGCCATTGGAATTTTGTCTATCCTTCTATTCTTCAAGATAATTCGGATTTATTGGCGAAAAAGCGAAGAAATAGGTTCGTCATTCCATTACAATATCATCAAGAACAAGAGAAAGAACTAATATCCTGTTTGGGGATTTCTATTGAAATACCCTTTATGGGTGTTTTACGTAGAAATACTATTTTTGCTTATTTTGACGATCCACGATACAGAAAAGATAAAAAGGGTTCAGGAATTGTGAAATTTAGATATAGGACCCTAGAGGACGAATATAGGACCCTAGAAGACGAATATAGGACTCGAGAGGAAGACTCAGAGGACGAATATGGGAGCCCAGAGAACAAATATAGGACCCGAGAGGACGAATATGAAACCCTAGAAGACGAATATAGGACTCTAGAGGACGAATATGAAACCCTAGAAGATGAATATGGGATCCTAGAGGACGAATATGAAACCCTAGAAGACGAATATAGGACTCGAGAGGAAGACTCAGAGGACGAATATGGGAGCCCAGAGAACAAATATAGGACCCGAGAGGACGAATATGGAACTCTAGATGAAGACTCAGAAGACGAATATGGGAGCCCGGAGGAAGGCTCAGAGGACGAATATGGGACTTTAGAGGAAGACTCAGAAGAAGACTCAGAGGACGAATACGGGAGCCCAGAGGAAGATTCCATCTTAAAAAAAGAGGGTTTGATTGAGCATCGAGGAACAAAAGAATTTAGTCTAAAATACCAAAAAGAACTAGATCGGTTTTTTTTCATTCTTCAAGAACTGCATATCTTGCCCAGATCCTCATCCCTAAAGGTACTTGATAATAGTATCATTGGAGTGGATACACAACTCACAAAAAATACAAGAAGTCGACTAGGTGGATTGGTCCGAGTGAATAGAAAAAAAAGCCATACGGAACTCAAAATCTTTTCCGGAGATATTCATTTTCCTGAAGAAGCAGATAAGATATTAGGTGGTAGTTTGATACCACCAGAAAGAGAAAAGAAAGAATCTAAGGAATCAAAAAAAAGGAAAAATTGGGTCTATGTTCAACGGAAAAAAATTCTCAAGAGCAAGGAAAAGTATTTTGTTTCGGTTCGACCTGCAGTCGCATATGAAATGGACGAAGGGAGAAATTTAGCAACACTTTTCCCGCAGGATCTCTTGCAAGAAGAGGATAATCTCCAACTTCGACTTGTCAATTTTCTTTCTCATGAAAATAGCAAGTTAACTCAAAGAATTTATCACACGAATAGTCAATTTGTTCGAACTTGCTTAGTAGTGAATTGGGAACAAGAAGAAAAAGAGGAGGCTCGTGCTTCCCTTGTTGAGGTAAGAGCAAATGATCTGATTCGTGATTTCCTAAGAATTGAGTTAGTCAAGTCCACTATTTCGTATACACGAAGAAGGTATGATAGGACAAGTGCAGGACCGATTCCCAATAATAGGTTAGATCGCACCAATACCAATTCCTTTTATTCCAAGGCGAAGATTCAATCACTTAGCCAACATCAAGAAGCTATTGGCACCTTGTTGAATCGAAATAAAGAATACCAATCTTTGATGATTTTGTTGGCATCCAACTGTTCTAGAATTGGTTTATTCAAGAATTCGAAATATCCCAATGCGGTAAAAGAATCGAATCCTAGAATTCCTATTCGAGATATTTTTGGGCCCTTAGCTGCTATTGTACCTAGTATATCGAATTTTTCTTCATCTTACTATTTACTAACGCATAATCAGATCCTGTTAAAAAAATATTTGTTCCTTGACAATTTGAAACAAACCTTCCAAGTACTTCAAGGGCTTAAATACTCTTTAATAGATGAAAATCAAAGGATTTCGAATTTCGATAGTAACATCATGTTGGATCCATTCCATTTGAATTGGCACTTTCTCCATCATGATTCTTGGGAGGAGACATCGGCAATAATTCACCTTGGACAATTTATTTGCGAAAATGTATGTCTATTTAAATCGCACATAAAAAAATCTGGTCAAATTTTCATTGTTAATATTGATTCCTTTGTTATAAGAGCAGCTAAGCCTTATTTGGCCACTACAGGAGCAACTGTTCATGGTCATTATGGAGAAATCCTTTACAAAGGAGATAGGTTAGTTACGTTTATATATGAAAAATCGAGATCTAGTGACATAACGCAAGGTCTTCCAAAAGTAGAACAAATCTTTGAAGCGCGTTCAATTGATTCACTATCGCCGAATCTCGAAAGGAGAATTGAGGATTGGAATGAGCGTATACCAAGAATTCTTGGGGTCCCCTGGGGATTCTTGATTGGAGCTGAGCTAACCATAGCCCAAAGTCGTATCTCTTTGGTTAATAAGATCCAAAAGGTTTATCGATCCCAAGGGGTACAGATCCATAATAGACATATAGAGATTATTATACGCCAAGTAACATCAAAAGTGCGGGTTTCCGAAGATGGAATGTCTAATGTTTTTTCACCTGGGGAATTAATCGGATTATTGCGAGCGGAACGAGCAGGGCGAGCTTTGGATGAATCGATCTATTATCGGGCAATCTTATTGGGAATAACAAGGGCTTCCCTGAATACCCAAAGTTTCATATCTGAAGCAAGTTTTCAAGAAACTGCTCGAGTTTTAGCAAAAGCTGCCCTACGAGGTCGTATTGATTGGTTGAAAGGCCTGAAAGAAAACGTAGTTCTGGGGGGGATTATACCTGTTGGTACCGGATTCCAAAAATTTGTGCATCGTTCCCCACAAGACAAGAACCTTTATTTCGAAATTCAAAAAAAAAATCTATTCGCGTCGGAAATGAGAGATATTTTGTTTCTCCATACAGAATTAGTTTCTTCTGATTCTGACGTAACAAACAATTTCTATGAGACATCAGAACCCCCATTTACCCCCAATTATACGATTTAAGGATACATAAAGCAGATTTTTTGACTTTAAACTAGACTTTTGACCTTAGAACACTAACAGGTCAGATTTTAGATTTTTATTTTAATAAGTAAAAGAAGTCAGTTAATTCATTAAGGTTACGTTTATACCATGTATCAATGGCCAATTCTCAGTGGAAGGTTACATCGGAACAATTATTATTTATTTCAAGCTATTTCGGCTCTTTCTTAATCTTCAAAAAGAAATAAATTCCGTAATGGAATGGTAGGATGAAAAAAAAAGAAAAAATCAAAAGGAAGTGTGGAAAAAATGACAAGAAGATATTGGAACATCAATTTGAAAGAGATGATAGAAGCGGGAGTTCATTTTGGTCATGGTATTAAGAAATGGAATCCTAAAATGGCCCCTTACATCTCGGCAAAGCGTAAAGGTACTCATATTACAAATCTCGCTAGAACGGCTCGCTTTTTATCAGAAGCTTGTGATTTAGTTTTTGATGCAGCAAGTCAGGGAAAAAGCTTCTTAATTGTTGGTACCAAAAAAAGAGCAGCGTATTTAGTAGCATCAGCTGCAATAAGGGCTCGTTGTCATTATGTTAATAAAAAGTGGTTCAGTGGTATGTTAACGAATTGGTCGATTACGAAAACTAGACTTTCTCAATTTAGAGACTTAAGAGCAGAAGAAAAGATGGGAAAATTCCACCATCTCCCAAAAAGAGATGTGGCAATCTTGAAGAGAAAATTATCGACCTTGCAAAGATATCTCGGCGGGATCAAATATATGACGAGGTTGCCGGACATTGTGATCGTCCTCGATCAGCAAAAAGAGTATATAGCTCTTCGGGAATGTGCCATTTTGGGGATTCCTACTATTTCTTTAGTCGATACAAATTGTGACCCAGATCTCGCGAATATATCGATTCCAGCCAACGATGACACTATGACTTCAATTCGATTGATTCTTAACAAATTAGTATTTGCAATTTGTGAGGGCCGTTCTCTCTATATAAGAAATCGTTGATTAAGAAGAATAGTGAATTCTTGGGCAACTGCGTAGATTTATGGGATCACTTACTATTTTGTTTTGTATAGATAAAAGGAGGGGAATATTGATATATATTAGAGGGTATTGATATATATTATGATCTGATGTGATTTCTTGGTATCCTAAATATAAGATTAATACTTCAAGTTGCTGAGTTGAGAAAGAGATGGTTGAATCAAAAGAATTCCTTTTTTGAAGTTCAATTTTTATCAGAGGACAATATGAATATTATACCATGTTCCATTAAAACACTCAAGGGGTTATACGATATATCGGGTGTAGAAGTAGGCCAACACTTCTATTGGCAAATAGGAAGTTTCCAAATTCATGCCCAAGTACTCATCACTTCTTGGGTCGTAATTACTATCTTGCTAGGTTCAGTTATCATAGCTGTTCGGAATCCACAAACCATCCCGACCGACGGTCAGAATTTCTTCGAATATGTGCTTGAGTTTATTCGAGACTTGAGCAAAACTCAGATTGGAGAAGAATATGGTCCCTGGGTTCCCTTTATTGGAACTATGTTCCTTTTTATTTTTGTTTCGAATTGGTCGGGTGCTCTTTTACCTTGGAAAATTATACAGTTACCCCATGGGGAATTAGCAGCGCCCACGAATGATATAAATACTACTGTTGCTTTAGCTTTACTCACGTCAGCGGCATATTTTTATGCGGGTCTTAGCAAAAAAGGATTGAGTTATTTCGAGAAATATATTAAACCAACTCCAATCCTTTTACCAATTAACATCCTAGAAGATTTCACAAAACCATTATCGCTTAGTTTTCGACTTTTCGGGAATATATTGGCGGATGAATTAGTCGTTGTTGTTCTTGTTTCTTTAGTCCCCTTAGTAGTCCCTATACCGGTCATGTTTCTTGGATTATTTACAAGCGGTATTCAAGCTCTTATTTTTGCAACGTTAGCCGCAGCCTATATAGGTGAATCCATGGAGGGTCATCATTGAATTGACTAGTTTTCGAAATAGTCTTTTTTTTTTAGCTTAGCTCAATTCATGCATGGTTCCAGATAATCCGCTTGGTTGGAAAACAAAATAGTTAGAAATGCGTATGAATATACAACCTAGAGTTGTAGGAGAGAGAATAGACTATATTACGGAATTGTCAAAGTATATATGCATTAAGGGGGGCGGAGTCAGGCTAGATCTATATCCTTAATGTCTAGAAGTCCAGTCATCTTTTGTGCGGGTTTCCACTTTAAGGAATGATTTTCGAATCCGATTCAATAGAAAATAAGAAAATACGCAAAATAGAAGAAACAAGTGTATATGGGATATTATATATTCCTAAGTTAGATTCATTATCTAATCCGATATATCGAATTCCCTCTATATGGAATTGGATTCCATATCCAGTTCTATGCAGCATATTGTTATCAATTGTATATCTTGATTTAATTCCTATTGGATTTGGATTAGGTCGATTTCAATAGGGGTTCTTCCTCTATTTCGTCTTTTATTATGGATTAGATTATAGGGGAAATAATAGGAACTCAAGGATATCGAAGAGTAAAGAAAGAAGGATGGAATGAAAGAGTTGTTGGTTGGAAAGAAAGAGAAATAGAATAATAAGAATCATATGGATTTACACAAACCTCTAATGATTAGAAACTAAAAATGAGATCTCGAAGTAGTTCGGACAATTCAGATTATCATTTCAATTTGTACTTTTTAGTTACTTCTCCCCAATAGAGCTTAGAAGTAAGAATTTCTTGGTTGATTGTATCCTTAACCATTTCTTTTTTTTTGACACGAGGAACTCACCATGAATCCACTAATTGCTGCTGCTTCCGTTATTGCTGCTGGATTGGCCGTAGGGCTTGCTTCTATTGGCCCTGGAGTTGGTCAAGGTACTGCTGCAGGACAAGCTGTAGAAGGTATTGCGAGACAGCCAGAAGCAGAGGGTAAAATACGAGGTACTTTATTGCTTAGTCTAGCTTTTATGGAAGCTTTAACAATTTATGGACTAGTTGTGGCACTAGCACTTTTATTTGCGAACCCTTTTGTTTAATCCTAAAAAAGAAAATGAGTGCTTTAGATTAGATACTTTTTTCTTTTTTTAGTAAATTGGTATTTGCTTCTGCAATTCCAATTATATCAATACTTTACTCCTATTTATTACTCCTGGAATTATCTATTTATTGGGACAGACAATACCCCACCCCAGGAAGGGCTGATTTGAGGATGATCAATTTAGAGGATATGCTCGCCTTCTTCCTTCCCGTCCTTAGTTTAGGACAGTGGAAAGTCTTTTTCCTTTTATTTTAGGAATTTTGGGAACATTTCAACAAAGGAGGTCTTTCACAGGTCAAACGAGACCTAAGACTTAATCTAAAATAAATTACTAGATTGAATCTATTTGCATTAAAAAAAAATTGCATTAAAAAAACCGATCAAAAAAGGGCGAGCGAAGTAAGTGATCGAAAAACTTTGTTCTTTGTTCGTCCTATCTATAAGAGGAGAGCATATGAAAAATGTAACCCATTCTTTCGTTTT